GGTAGTTATAGTTTCAGAAATGTTGATTATTTATTTGATATCAGGGATATTTGGAGTTTTATCTCTGATAACACTTTTTTAGTTAGGGATGGTAATGGTGACAGTTATTCTGTATATTTTGATATTGAAAATCAGATTTTTGAGATTGACAATAATAGTTTTTTTCTGAGTGAACTAGAAAATTTTTTTTCCAATTATTTGAATAGTAGGTCTAAGAGTAACAATCACTACTATTATCATTACATGTATGATACTCAATCTAGTTGGAATAATCACATTAATAGTTGCATTGATAGTTATCTTCGTTTTGAAGTCAGTATTCATAGTGACACTTTCAGCGGTACCGACAATTACAGTGACAGTTACATTTCTAGTTTCATTTGTACTGAAGGTAGTCAAAGCAGGAATTCTAGTATAAGAACTGGTGGTAACAACCGTGATTTCAATATAAGAGGAAGATCTAATGATTTGGATATAAATAAAAAATACAGAAATTTATGGGTTCAATGCGAAAATTGTTATGGATTAAATTATAAAAAATTTTTTAGGTCAAAAATGCATATTTGTGAACAGTGTGGATATCATTTGAAAATGAGTAGTTCAGATAGAATCGAACTTTTGATTGATCCGGGCACTTGGGATCCCATGGATGAAGATATGGTCTCTATGGACCCCATTGAATTTCATTCAGAGGAGGAACCTTATAGAGATCGTATCGATTCTTATCAAAGAAGGACAGGTTTAACTGAAGCTGTTCAAACAGGCATAGGTCAACTAAATGGTATTCCCATAGCAGTTGGGGTTATGGATTTTCAGTTCATGGGGGGTAGTATGGGATCCGTAGTAGGCGAGAAAATCACCCGTTTGATTGAGTATGCTACTAATCGATCTCTACCTGTCATTATTGTGTGTGCTTCTGGGGGAGCACGTATGCAAGAAGGAAGTTTGAGCTTGATGCAAATGGCTAAAATATCTTCTGCTTCATATAATTATCAATCAAATAAAAAGTTATTCTATGTATCAATCCTTACATCTCCTACAACTGGTGGAGTAACTGCCAGTTTTGGTATGTTAGGAGATGTTATTATTGCTGAACCCAACGCCTATATTGCTTTTGCGGGTAAAAGAGTAATTGAACAAACATTGAATAAAACAGTACCCGACGGTTCACAAGCGGCTGAGTATTCATTCCATAAGGGCTTATTTGACCCAATCGTACCGCGTAATCTTTTAAAAGGTGTTCTGAGTGAGTTATTTCAGCTGCACGGTTTCTTTCCTTTGAATAAAAACGCAAAAAAAAAATATCGAAATAAAATGAAAATATAGATATAGAAGTGATTTCTATGTCTACAAGGATGGGGGAATAATTAAATTTCTTAAACCTAAAGCGGATTATCATATATATTCGTCTAAAAAGATGAATAGGTACACTTCATTTAGTTCTCATTCCTTGCACTTATTAACTACTTAAATATTAATATTATTTAGAATAGTTTCTATATAATAGAGATACTTATCATAAGATATCTTTATAATAGGTACAAATATTAAATCGAGGTACCCATTCTATGACAGATCTTAACTTACCCTCCATTTTTGTCCCTTTAGTGGGCCTAGTATTTCCTGCGATTGCAATGGCTTCTTTATTTCTTCATGTCCAAAAAAATAAGATTGTCTAGATCCGATGGGACCAAATTTCATCAATTTATTTCAACACTGAATCATAATACAGATATTTGTTTAGTGTAATATGGGACAATATGTGGCTTTTTCCGAACACAAACGAAAGAACTGTTATGCATGCGGATACATGATATCCGCATAAATGTATGTATATGATATGCGGGTATATCTGGTTAAAAACGATCGGCGAATATTTTGATAATAGAAAGTATATGTATCTAACCAATTATTCCTAATGGTTCATATCAGACTAGTGCTAGTTGATGAAAGTTACTTCGGCATCATGAAAAGTAAAGTCAAATTTTTTCTCAATTCCAATCGAATGCAACTGGGTCTAGTATAGTATGAACTGGCGATCAGAACATATATGGATAGAACTTATAACAGGGTCTCGAAAAGCAAGTAATTTTTGCTGGGCCTGTATCCTTTTTTTAGGTTCACTAGGATTCTTAGTGGTTGGAACTTCTAGTTATCTTGGTAGGAATCTGATACCTGGATTTCCATCTCAGCAAATCATTTTTTTTCCACAAGGAATCGTGATGTCTTTCTATGGAATCGCGGGTCTATTCATTAGTTCATATTTGTGGTGCACAATTTCATGGAATGTAGGTAGTGGTTATGACCGATTCGATAGAAAAGAAGGAATAATGTGTATTTTTCGTTGGGGATTCCCTGGAATAAATCGTCGCATCTTCCTTCGCTTCTTTATGAAAGATATCCAATCAATCAGAATGGAGGTTCAAGAGGGTCTTTTTCCTCGTCGTATTCTTTATATGGAAATCAGAGGCCAAGGAAACATTCCCTTGACTCGTACTGATGAGAATTTGACTCCGCGAGAAATTGAGCAAAAAGCTGCTGAATTGGCCTATTTCTTGCGCGTACCAATTGAAGTATTTTGAAATGAACCAAACGAAGAATGAATGTTTTCTCCACATAATAGAAGGAGCTTGCTAATTTCCCTTTTTTTTAATACAATTGAAGTTTCCTCAGACTGTTCATTCGAGAAAAACATGTTAGATTCCATTTCCTCGTTCCGTTAACGCAACAACCCGCTAGAATAAAACAAAAGTTGGGGAACGTATATGGAACAACTACAACTATTCCAACTATAATAAATATAATAAACTATAATAAGAATACATTTTTTCTATACCAAAACCCTTTTGTATCCGTATTTGTATGCGTATAGGGCCCAACTCCATATTTATTACTTAATTTATTTACTTTTTATATTATATATATATATTTCTCTATCTATTTATTTCTAATTTTTTTTCATCCGAAAAAGGACCCTTATTTTATTTCTATATTCCTTAATTCCTTCTGGATCTAAGGAGTCAATTATTATACAAAAATGGGAATAGATCCATAGGTTCCATACCTTGTTATAGAACTTGTGCTTTAGAGAAACATCAGATCAGATAGAGTTGACAAATGAAGCAGTTCATTAACAATTCACAGATAAAAAAAAATGAAAAAAAAGAAAGCATTGATTTCCCTCCCATATCTTGCATCTATAGTATTTTTGCCCTGGTGGGTCTCTCTCTCATTTCAAAAAAGTCTCGAACCTTGGATTATTAATTGGTGGAATACTAGGCAATCCGAAACTTTTTTGAATGATATTCAAGAGAAAAATGTTATAGAAAAATTCCTAGAATTAGAAGAACTATTCTTGTTGGATGAAATGATAAAAGAATACCCAGAGACACATATACAAAATATACAAAAGCTTCGTATAGGAATACACAAGGAAACGATACAATTGGTCAAAACACACAATGAATATCATCTCCATATCATTTTGCATTTTTCGACAAATATAATATGTTTCGCTATTTTAAGCGGTTATTTTATTCTGGGTAATGAAGAACTTGTCATTCTTAATTCTTGGGTTCAGGAATTCTTCTATAACTTAAATGACACAATAAAAGCTTTTTCGATTCTTTTAGTTACTGATTTATGGATTGGATTTCACTCGACCCATGGTTGGGAACTAATGATTGGTTCGATCTACAATGATTTTGGATTGGCTCATAACGACCAAATTATATCTGGTCTTGTTTCCACTTTTCCAGTTATTCTAGATACAATTGTGAAATATTGGATCTTCCGTTTTTTAAATCGCGTATCTCCTTCGCTTGTAGTCATTTATCATTCAATGAATGAATGAAGAACTTATTTGATCTCCTGATATCAATCCAAATTTTTCTTCGCGCATAAAGAAAGCATTTTCCATTTGACTTATTCTTTCTTTATACTTCTACCTCTTCAAGGTATTTGTCCTATTTCAATAGAATTATTTCAGTACAATGGCAGACTCGTGGATAGGGAACTATACTAGCTACCTATCTAATTTATTGTAGAAATTCCTGGATGAATGATTGGATCATGCAAAATAGAAATACTTTTTCTTTTTCTTGGGTAAAGGAACAGATCGCTCGATCTATTTCTGTATCGATCATGATATATGTAATAACTCGAACATCTATTTCAAATGCGTATCCCATTTTTGCGCAGAAAGGTTATGAAAATCCACGAGAAGCAACTGGGCGAATTGTATGCGCCAATTGCCATTTAGCTAATAAGCCTGTGGATATTGAAGTTCCGCAAGCTGTACTTCCTGATACTGTATTTGAAGCAGTTGTTCGAATTCCTTATGATATGCAACTGAAACAAGTTCTTGCTAATGGTAAAAAAGGGGCTTTGAATGTAGGGGCTGTTCTTATTTTACCCGAGGGATTCGAATTAGCCCCCCCCGATCGTATTTCCCCCGAGGTGAAAGAAAAGATAGGAAATCTGTCTTTTCAAAGTTATCGTCCCAATAAAAGAAATATTCTTGTAATAGGTCCTGTTCCTGGTCAGAAATATAGTGAAATCGTCTTTCCCATTCTTTCCCCCGACCCTGCTACGAAGAAAGACGTTCACTTCTTAAAATATCCCATATATGTAGGTGGGAATAGGGGAAGGGGTCAGATTTATCCTGATGGGAGCAAGAGTAACAATACAGTCTATAATGCTACATCCGCGGGTATAGTAAGCAGAATAGTACGCAAAGAAAAAGGAGGATATGAAATAATCATCGTTGATGCATCGGATGGACACCAAGTGGTTGATATTATACCTCCAGGACCAGAACTTCTTGTTTCAGAGGGTGAATCCATCAAGCTTGATCAACCATTAACAAGCAATCCTAATGTAGGGGGATTTGGTCAGGGAGATGCCGAAATAGTGCTTCAAGATCCATTACGCGCCCAAGGCCTTTTGTTCTTCTTGGCATCCGTTATTTTGGCACAAATTTTTTTGGTTCTTAAAAAGAA